CGACTTTGCGATTGATGTTTCTCTCAAAAAACTGTGAAACTTTTTACATACAAAGCAAAGGGTTTACTTGTTACTAACTAACATATAGCCTCTAGTCTTCTTTAGATGCCTTGTTTCACTCCGATAGTCTTATAGGTCGCGTCGATGCAGAGGAAATGAATGCATTTCCATACTATTAAAACAAAACATTAATTTAATTACGAAATAAATAAAATGCAATCTGGATTCTGCCAAATCATTGATTCGACTGGATCTTACGGAGCCTGTTCATGCATGACATGATTCGGGGCTGATCATAGAAAGAATTCTATTCAAGCGAACCAGCCTATCGTCTGTATATAGCTTATACGGTGGTTAGAACAAAGACACATTGGTTTGTGAATTTCAATGTGGCAGAAAGGGGCATATATCTGCACGGCCTAATCAATAGTTCAAGTCACACACTCCCATAATCCATTTTCCTTTCGAAGAATTCCCTTCAACTCGTCGTGTTCTGTTAAATAACAGAATACAATATTACAATATTGTGGGGTTGAAGGAAAGAGAATGTCCAAAAACATGTCTTATTCATATTAATAAGACACATTTGTAGCAATGAAATACTATTGTTCCTTCCCCAAGTGTAAATGGTTGATTACAAAGATCTATGATCTATCTTCTCTATAAGGGACCCGAAATACCCTGTTTACGTATCATTAAGAAGTGCATTAACATAAATACAGCAGTAAGGAGAGGCAATACAAAAGTGTGTAAACTATAAAAACGAGTCAAAGTGGATTGTCCCACACTAGTACTTCCGCGTAATAACTCTACCAAAGGCGATCCTACTATAGGAATAGCTTCAGGAACCCCTGTTACAATTTTGACCGCCCAATAACCAATTTGATCCCAAGGTAAGGAATAACCGGTCACACCAAAAGACGCGGTCAATACAGCCAGAACTACACCTGTAACCCAAGTCAATTCTCGAGGTTTTTTAAATCCACCGGTGAGATACACACGAAATACATGCAGTATCATCATTAGAACCATCATGCTTGCCGACCACCGATGAACTGATCGGATTAACCAACCAAAATTTGCTTCAGTCATTATGTATTGAACAGAAGCAAACGCGTCAGTAACAGTTGGACGATAATAAAAAGTCATAGCAAACCCCGTAGCTACTTGTACTAAAAAACAAGTAAGGGTAATTCCGCCTAGACAATAAAATATGTTGACATGAGGAGGAACATATTTACTAGTTATATCATCTGCAATCGCCTGAATCTCGAGACGTTCTTCGAACCAATCGTAGACTTTATTGAGATAGGTAAACCGGGGGGACTCCCCCTCTGAGAACCGTATATGAGAATTTGATCTCGTACAGCTCAAGCAGAAACACACAAATACTGCTCCCAGCGCATATGGAATAGATCTTCCGATTTCATCTAATCTTCTCGGAAGTTCAGATACGAAGCATTAAAAAAACGAAAGTTCTTCTTTGTGGTGATAATGCCAAAATATCAAGTCGGCTCTTCCTTTTTTTCTTTATTATTACTACAGGCCTCTTGAATCTTCTCTTTCCCTATTTGTTCTTTGATTTGTTAGTTGTGTGTAATCCGGCTTTGACTATTGTTTTTTCTCATTGATAGGAATTTCTCTTGTTAAGACCCTATAAATTAATTGAAACCCCAGATTCATACTAGAACCACGATGATTCAATAAAAACCCCAAGCCCAAAGATTCCCTGAGTAAGAACTATCGGATCATCACTTATTCAATCAATTAGGTATAATGACTCAAAATACGAAAGAATTTACCTTATTAGTCAAACTAAGCATAAACAGAAAGAAAAATCTTTCAATTTATAATCTAATTCGTTGAAAATTTTGTAGTTAGAATCCGGTCACAAGGTCTGAATATTCAGTATGAATCATAGTTCAATTCTGTATCTATTTCATAATATTCCGTGCTCCAGATACTAGGATGAGTATCCGACGAGGTAGAACCGCCTTGATAAAGATAAGATGACAGAACCATTCTCTGTATTATCAATAGGATCAATTATAACAAGTCACACACTCATATTCCGGAAATACAGAAAGAAATTCCGCGATCGAACTACCAAAGGTGTTATAAATCAGAAACTTGAAATTTAACTTTGTATTGAAAAACTCGAACTTACTAGTTCTTGTGGATTTAATTCATTAAAATTCCATCCAGTAAAACGGAAGAATTATAAATCTCTAAAATAATAGATAAGAATACTGCAAATAAAGCCATTGCGATACCCATCAAAGGAGTAGTTCCCCACCCAGGAGCTACTTTACCATATTCCGAATTCAACGGTTTCAATAAAGCCCCTACCGTAGTTTGTCTTGGACGAGATCTAGAACTACTATCAACGGTTTGTGTAGCCATAAATCCGATTGTATTTATTGAGATCTGTTGACTTTGTATACCATTCCCCTGTAAATAAAGGATCTTATCAGAGATCCATTGCGGTCTTGAATTCATCTAAGAATGGAAACAGCAACCCTAGTCGCCATCTTTCTATCTGGTTTACTTGTAAGTTTTACCGGGTATGCCCTATATACCGCTTTTGGGCAACCCTCTCAACAACTAAGAGATCCGTTCGAGGAACACGGGGACTAGTTGAAGTAATGAGCCTCCCAATATTGAATGCATATTGGGAGGCTCATTACTTCAACGGAGATAATGAAAAATCATTTCTTAGTTGGAACTTTAGGCGGTTCTCGAAAAAATATAGCGAAAAAAATTATCCCTAGAGTCGAGACTAATAGAAATGTATAAACCAATGCTTCCATAGATTCGATTGTGGTTTACAATTATAGCTTCCATACCTGTTTATTGGGGATTATTTCCCTGATAAAGAAAGAGTCAAATGATTATTGCTTTCATATTTTTCGTCTCTCTTTTTGTGATTTGATTTGACATTAGGGATCAGAGAAATCTTGATTTAATGTATCAGACTGCTTGTCTTCTTGTAGTTGGATCTCCTAGTTTTTGGAATGCTCCAAATTCTACTTGAGAATCTAAATCTGGATCAATACCAGCAAAAACATCTCTGAACAAGGTTCTAGCCCCATGCCAAATATGTCCGAAGAAGAAGAGCAGCGCAAAGGAAGCATGTCCAAAAGTAAACCAACCCCTTGGACTACTACGAAAAACACCATCCGATTTCAAAGTAGCACGATCTAATTCAAAAATTTCACCCAATTGAGCACGTCTAGCATATTTTTTCACAGTAGCAGGATCACTATAACTGACTCCATTGAGTTCGCCACCATAGAACTCAACAGTTACACCTACTTGTTCGACGCTATATTTCGATTCTGCTCTTCTAAAAGGAACATCGGCTCTAACAATTCCATCTCCGTCTATCAAAACGACTGGAAATGTTTCAAAAAAAGTAGGCATACGACGTACAAATAGCTCACGTCCTTCTTTATCTCTAAATATTGGGTGGCCTAACCATCCAACAGCTATTCCATCCCCATTGTCCATTGAACCTGCCCTGAATAATCCTCCCTTTGCCGGATTATTTCCAATGTAATCATAAAAGGCTAATTTCTCAGGAATTTTCGACCAAGCTTCTGATAAACTTTGATTTTCGGCCAGCCCAGCGCTAATTCTTCGATATATTTCTTGCTGAAAGTATCCCTGATCCCATTGATAACGAGTGGGACCGAATAATTCGATCGGAGTAGTTGCTGAACCATACCACATAGTTCCGGCAACTACAAAAGCTGCAAAAAAGACAGCAGCGATACTGCTGGAAAGTACGGTTTCAATATTACCCATACGTAATCCTTTGTATAGACGTTGGGGCGGGCGGACACTAAGATGGAATAATCCCGCTAATATGCCCAATGTCCCTGCTGCAATATGATGAGAGGCTATCCCCCCTGGAACAAAAGGATCAAAACCTTCTACGCCCCATGCGGGATTTACTGACTGGACTTTTCCAGTTAGTCCATAAGGATCAGACACCCATATTCCAGGACCATACAAGCCTGTTACATGAAATGCGCCAAAACCAAAACAAGCCACCCCGGAAAGAAATAAATGAATTCCAAAAATCTTAGGCAAATCTAATGAAGGTTTTCCGGTACGTTCATCAGAAAAAATTTCTAGATCCCAATATACCCAATGCCAAATAGCTGCCAAAAAGCACAAGCCAGAAAACCCAATATGTGCCCCGGCCACACCTTCATAACTCCAAATACCGGGATCCGTTACCGCCCCCCCTGTAATACTCCAACCGCCCCAAGAATTGGTTATTCCTAAACGAGTCATAAAGGGTATAACGAACATACCCTGTCTCCACATTGGATCAAGAACGGGATCAGAGGGATCAAAAACTGCTAATTCATATAGAGCCATCGAACCGGCCCAACCAGCAACCAGGGCCGTATGCATTATATGGACAGAAATCAACCGACCAGGATCATTCAATACAACGGTATGAACACGATACCAAGGCAAACCCATGGAAATACCCCTTTCTCAAATCAAAATAGACACTATGTAACTTTATTGCATTGGAAAAGACTATGACTATCAATGGACCCCTGTTCTGTTCAGTGGATTATCTCAGAGCAAGGGTTAATATTTGTTCTATTCTATTGGTAATAATGGAACAATTATGTTTGTAGGAACAAAGAGAAACAGATCTATTTTATACCCGATAAGTACCAATATGCAATGGGGGTTGATACCTTTTTCTATGAGCAAATGCCGCCATATTTGTTCATCATTGGAAGGCTCTAGTCGTAAGAATTTTCCTTGAGTCATTCTATCGGCTTTTATGACCTTTTCTAATGTATTCTAGACAGAATATATGATAAAGAATATCAACCCTTATTGTTGATATTATGAAGAGAATAGCCCCATTATTACGTTTCCATATCAAAGTGAAATATAGTATTTAATTCTTTTTTCTTTCAGTTAATGCCTATTGGTGTTCCAAAAGTACCCTTTCGAATTCCGGGAGATGAAGATGCAACTTGGGTTGACATATAGTGCGACTTGTCAGATATATTGGGTCATGTGGGATTTCCCCGTTCTCTTCCCCGATCGAGATATCCTTCCCTTCGCCCAAGAAAGATTGGTTGAATCGTCAAAAATTTGGAGCGCGAAGTCCAACTAGATCCATTTGTAGGGGGATTCAGACTAATAGTATCAATTAGAATAATTTATGGTTGGCTTGGTTGAACCAATAAAATGACATGAAGTATCCAGGCTCCGTTTAAACAAATCCCAATTGGTAATATATCGATAATTATTGCTTGTATGAAAAATTTTTCCTATTTTTAAAAATTCTAAATGGAATAGATATAGGACTCATCTGAACCTTAATCACTCGAATAGACTAGATGAATTCAATATGTCGAATATCCTATTTTTTTTGGCAAAGGCATGAACTAAATGAAAAAAAAACGAAATCTTAGAAAAAACAAAAATAAGCGGTATTAGACGCATTTGACCTATATGTGCAAAATAAATCGAGCAGATTTTTACCCGGAGTAGAGCATAAACCTAAAAGAATTAAAGAGGCCCCTTCAAGAACAAGAAAATTACATCGCGGTTTGCATCCGATCTCGATGAAACAATAAATCAACGAACAGTTCGTTCCAAAAATTATACCTATACAAATACTATTTCTTTATACATACTATCCTTTTTTTATGATTTTTTTTGAAATTTGCATATTGTTATATATTAAATTTTACTTTATATGATATGTAATTTTATATTGTAATTTTATATTCTGTGTATGATTCCCTTGTTCTATTTTGTATCTCGATATGGAGTCTTCTATATTATCTTTTTACTGTGATTTACTATATTAATCTTAATTATCATTATCTTTTTTTCTTTCTTTATTATATACTTTATTCTATATAAAATAGAATTTCTATTTTTTTCTAATTTCTAGTTATCTATTTTTATATATTTCTTTTTTATTTCTAGTAGAAATAAGGAAACGAGGAAAAACTCATATTTATTGAAAAATAGAAGACAACCCCCCTCATTAGAAGTTAGAAAGAACTGGTATAAAAAAAAGAGGGCAGTAATCTACACATTGATTTTTTTCTTTTTCACATTTTTTTTGAACCGTATGCATCAAAAGGTGCATGTACGGTTCCTAAGGGATACAATTTTACCCTAATCAACCGACTTTATCGAGCAAGATTACTTTTTTTAACCCAAGAGATTACGACCGAGACCTCGAATTATCTTGTTGGTCTTATCATATATCTCAGTATAGAGGATCAGACCCAGGATTTGTATTTGTTTATAAATTGTCCTGGCGGATGGGTATTACCCGGAATAGCTATTTTTGATGCTATGCAACTTGTGCTACCAGATGTATATACAATATGCATGGGAGTAGCCGCTTCAATGGGATCTTTTATCCTGGTCGGAGGAGAAATTACCAAACGTTTTGCATTCCCTCACGCTTGGCTTTGGCGCCAATGAGTTTTTTATTTGAGAAAAAAAGACTATGCCTTCACCACAAGAAATATCAAGATATATTATGAGTAGTGTTAAGTAAAAATAGTAAAAATAGCATGGCACTTTGAATTCGATATGCAAAATTTGGTTAGTTTTTTTTTCAAAAATTAGATTATGTATCGAGAGAGGAGTATGAGATAAAGGGTATTCCCGATTTTTGATTTATCCGGAGTCCGTTTCAGCGTCACAAACTTTTTTATTTTTATACCAAAAGACTCTTAATCCTAACCTAACAATATTTATGAGAGTACGAAAATAAAAAAAATTTCTTATTTCGGATCAAAAAGAAACTTTGGGATTGCTGAATTACAGACGAAATGAACGAAATGAATATATAAAGCAACGGAGCCATCATAGTATTTTGAACTCACGAAAAGAAGGGTGGTAATTGGATGATTTACTGATCTGGATCTGATCGATTCTATTTTTATTCGATGGAAGAGAAAAGTAAATTCCATTGTCGAGCCGTATGCAATGCGCAAAAGATGCACGTACGGTTGTTCAAGTTTATTGTTATTCCCTATCTTTTGTCTTCGCCTCATCAGGCGAGATGGAGGAACATTCTTTTTGTTATATCATCAGGGTAATGATGCATCAACCTGCTAGTTCTTTTCATGAGGGATCAACGGGCGAATGTATGATGGAAGCGGAAGAACTATTGACTTTGCGAGAAACACTCACAAAGGTTTATGCACAAAGAACAGGCCAACCTTTGTGGGTTCTAACCGAAGACCTGGAAAGGGATGTTTTTATGTCAGCAAGAGAAGCCCAAGCTCACGGAATTATTGATCTTATAGCGCATGAAGGAGTAGAAATAGTAAAGAAGGACCAATGGAAAGAGCCGAAGTAGTCAAATTCGCAAATTGATATTTTATCTTTTGACTTTACTGGGTAATATTCTATATAACTAGAAATAATTCATACTCATCAGGTTAGGATTGATCTAAACCAGTCCCTTATGTAAATGATTCAGCATGCCAACTATTAAACAGCTTATTAGAAACACAAGACAGCCAATCAGAAACGTCACGAAATCCCCCGCTCTTCGGGGATGTCCTCAGCGCCGAGGAACATGTACTAGGGTGTATGTGCGACTCGTTCAAATTATGAGCTGGGCTAACAACAGAAAAAAATTTCCAGTATCAATGATCATTACCTGTGAATAGGATAAAATGGAAGAACTCTGGTCACTATCGAAAAAAAAGATCTACCATATCCATCTATTGCGTTTGAAATTTATGGTTTCCCTTGGTGTAACCCTAATTAGCTCGATTTAAAATGAGAAGCAAGTTCCCATTGGTAGCAAATGCTATACATTAAGCGGGAAAGTACTATTTTTAAAGAAAAAAGATTATGCGCCCATTTTTGCAAAACGGACTAACAGGGTCAGCTATCCAGCTAACCTTCAAAACTAAATACCGTTACTGTATAGGCGGATCTCGTTGTGAAAGACCTATTACTGGATAATTCATGGGTAGAGCCAAAGATTTTGAATTGTACAAGTTACCAATAACGTTGACTAAACGAAGTAAAGGGCTCCGGTGTATAGAGAGGACCTCACCGTTTAAGAAGTAACCATAGAAACGAAGGAACCCACTATTTCTTTATTCATCTAGATTTACTACGCTTTTCTTTTTGTAGTATCAATCCAATTTCTTATTTCATTTGGAGTTGAGGCGAAATGCCTCGAAAAAAAGAAAAAATCGTGGTCGGGAAGGTTATAGTAGCAAAAGCCATTGGAATTCTTTTTATACATTGGAAAAATCCGTTTTGTTATTACCAGTGAGGAAAGAAGAAATAACTCAAAGAGAAAGAAAATCAATTAGTTATTTAGCAAAGTTTCATTTATTCAATGACCAGAGTTAGACGAGGATATATAGCTCGGAGACGGAGAAAAAAAATGCGTTTATTTGTATCAAGCTTTCGAGGGGCTCATTCAAAACCTATTCGTATTATTACTCAACAGAAAATAAGAGCTTTGTTTTCGGCTCATCGAGATAGAGATAAGAAAAAGAGAGATTTTCGTCGGTTGTGGATTACTCGGATAAACGCAGCAATTCGCGAAACAGAAAAGGACATATACTATAGTTATAGTCATTTTATACATGACCTGTACAAGAGGCAGTTGATTCTTAATCGTAAAATACTTGCACAAATAGCTATATTAAATAGGAATTGTCTTTATAGTATTTCCAATGAGATCATAAAAAAAGAAGATTGGAAAGAAGCACCCGAAATTTTTTAAACAAAGTTCCCCGGAGAAGGAACTCCGGGAAGGGAAGATAGAATAGAAATTAGTCCGATAAAATAAAAAAAGTAAACCTATTGTTTTTTTGTTCGAAAACCTCGAAAACCCGTAGTTCTAACAGCCGACTTGGCTCTTTCAAATTGTTTCTCGTTATTAAGAAAGGGTAACAAAGATAGAATACGAGCTTGTTTTATAGCAATAGTAATTAATCGTTGTTGTTTCAGAGTCAATCTATTCACGCGCCTAGATAAAATTTTTCCCTGTTCACTAATAAATCGACTAATTAAACTCATGTTTCTATAATCAATTCGGTCCCCCGATTGGAGCGGGGGCAAGCGCCTACGAAAAGGCCGCTTAGGTTTAAGGAAAGATCGCTTGGATTTATCCATGGTTTGTTTAGTTTATTTATTCCTTATAATATATAAAATATTCTACCGAAAATCCTATTTCGGTCGGATCTAAAAAAAATGAATTCGAAATAGGATTTGGTTTTTTTCTTCTTTTCTTTAATTTGAATTTGTTTATTTTCTTTTCTATTTTTATATATGTTATCTTTACTTTATTTATATATTTGATATTTCTATTTTTGTTTATTTATATGCGCTTATCGCTTATATTATTATCCATTTATATTCTATATAGCTTCTAGTCCGGAATCCTTTTTTTCTATTCTATATTTTCTAATATTATTTCTTTTTTTATGAAAAAAAATTCTAAAAAAATTCTAATAGAATTCCATATATTAGAATTCTTATCTATTGCATAGAATAATATGTATGTTTTTTATTACATTTTCTTATCCATTTTTTTATGCATATCATATAATGAAATATATGTATAATATATGTCCTTCTCGGTTCGATCTATTTCTTGATCTCTCCATGAATTGTATGCTTGTAACAATAGGGACAGAATTTTATCAATTCCAATCGACTGGGCGTGTTACGTCGATTCTTTTGAGTAATATATCGGGAAATACCCCTTGATTCCTTATTAACATTCTTTCGAACACAACTAGTACATTCCAAAATCACGCTTACTCGGACATCTTTACCCTTGGCCATGAACCCCCTTTTTGTGTGTGACTTTTTTATTCAAGCAACTCTTTTATTTTCGACCCAAAGCGGAAAGAAAAAAATTGCTAACTAGAAATACACTTCAAAAAATTTCGTTGCAGTAAATAGAGGAATCGTAAATATATATATATAAAAGAATTTGAATATGAAATAGAATTCAGTATCCGTATAATAAAGAATACGTAATCTAATGATTTTTAACTCTATTTTTTTGTTAGGACTAATATTTATCTTTAGAGTTCGAAATTTTTCCTCTAATTATTCCCAGCACAGTATTTCATTTAAGTCTCGTGTATGAGACTTTTGCCCTAGCCCCACATTTTAATTTCCGTTCTCACTCTTTTTTTTTAATTGAATTTTCAATTCGAGCTTGCGCCCAAGCTTTGCTGTGCTGAGGTTGAATCCTTTTTTCTTTCTCCCTTTTTCGAATATAAGGTTAAAGGGAGAAAGGGCGGGGGATTAGTCACAGATAGTGGATCCTATCTCTAATCTTCGTTACCCCCTTACCGTGTCAATAACTAGAATGAAAAAAAGGGGAATGTTAACGCATCCGGGAAAAAACGATTGATTTCTATCAATAGACCTGCTAAAGATCCGAACCATAAAGTACTTAGTACCGGTGCCACGGAGAGATATGTTTTTAGATCTCGCATTGAAAATCCTCCTTCTTTTTTTCTTTATTTATATATTGTAACAGATAAGAATAATACATATATAATAGATTATAATAGATGATCAGATGCATATGTATTTAAAAAGAAAAACCACTTATGAAATTCCTAAAGCAAATCAAAATGTACAACAATCCAGTAGATAAGATTTTCTACCTTTATTTTAAGTTAAAAAAGTAATGCATCTTTCCTGCTGCCCTAAAAGCCTTTTTTACTTTACAGCGTATATGTATCCAACGACTTTTATATTATATCATATATGAAAAAAAAAGAAAAAATGGCAAGATCTATTGTGTATCTAAATAGGAGAAATAATGATGTGGAAAAAAAGAAAAGGATTCTTTACAATAACACTGTAAACCTATTTATTAAAATGAAAAGGGATGTAGCGCAGCTTGGTAGCGCGTTTGTTTTGGGTACAAAATGTCACGGGTTCAAATCCTGTCATCCCTACCTATTACTTTTCCTCTGAGAAGTAAAGAGGAATTCATTGAGATCGATGAAATCGATTCAAATTGGACATATATAATCTGTCATTTTTAGAATACTATTCTACTACTATAGAATAGTATGATATATAAGACTATTAATATATATATCATATTATAGTAGTGTATAATACTATATATACATATAACACATATACAATTCGAACTATATATTCGATACTTCTATATCTGTGATACGCATGCAGGATGTAGTATTGGGTTATAAAAGGATTCCTTTTCTTTTTTGTTCTTTACTGTCTGTGATAAGAAAGCGCTCTTAGTTCAGTTCGGTAGAACGTGGGTCTCCAAAACCCGATGTCGTAGGTTCAAATCCTACAGAGCGTGATTCCATTCTTATTAATTCTAATTAGACTTAAATAATGGAAGAAAAATCGAAAATTGACCTCCTGTGGCTTAAATTAAAGAAAGGAGGTCAATCAACAAAAATTGTTAACTAATCAAAGGTCCAACTGATCACCACGCCTATATTGTAAATATGCAGTTACGAATAATCCAGCCAAAGTAATAGGAATCAAACCTAAGACGATTCCAAATAGAAGTACTTCAATCATTTCAATTTTTTTGAAAGGAAAGGGGGGAGGTAATATCTATCCCTAAATTTTAATCCTAATTGTCCATGAATCTCAATAACCGAAATTTGCAAAATTTCGCGAAAAATCGATAAAATTAAAATAAAGAGCTATAAAGAACTTAAAAAATACATGAAATCCTACAGAAAGATTTTTTTATGATTCTGAATTGTTGATTCAATTTATTTCAAATAAGCCGTATCTTGCTCAGACCAATAAATAGAGCTGAGGTTATGGTTAAAGCTGCTAGTAGAAAACCGAAATAACTAGTTAGAGTAGGCATGAAGGAGCTAAATCAAATATGTTTTTTTATACATATATTTATAAAGCACTTACCTAAGTTTACATTTTTTGTGAAAGATAGGGACGAAAATAAGAAAAAATACCAATTGAATTGAAAGAATAAGTTCAATTTATTCCTCAATCATTACATTTAGTACATTATTTAGTACATTATAAATATAGATATAACTAAGAAAAAAAAAAGGAAGAGAGGTAGAAAAAGAAATCGACTCATTGTCTGTTACATCTACAAATTCCGTGATTTCTAATCAACAGATTTTTTGAGCAACTCTTGTAGTAAATTAATAAAAAGAAATAAGAACTGTTTCATGTAACTTTGTTAACAAAAACTCTCATTATCGAAGAAGAAAACAGGAAAAGCATTTCTAATTTGAGCGTTTCCTTTTTTTAATGATAAGCAAAAGGATATCAACACGATCACGCAAAAAAAGAAAATTTGGATTTTTATTTTAGTTCAAATCGATTTTAAGATGATTCATTCTTATTATCTTTATTTTAGGTTCTACATTAAAGAACTCTTGGATCTAATACAGGAATGCATACATCGCGAATGTTGATTAATTTCTTACAATTCCATTTTGTTTTTTTTTTTCATCGAA